TATAATAATATGAAAAGAAAAAATGTAGAACCTAATTTCTAGTCTTGGAATCGAGTTTTGGGCCAAAATAAAGACTTTTAATGATCGTGTAATAACTTTTTCTTCTCATTCAGTCAAGATATTATATGAATAGCTGCTAGTTGAGTTAAAATGAAAGTAAAAAATTTTAGAGAGTCTCTGTTCATTATAAAATAGAAAATAGATTTGATACAATTCAAAATAAATTTTTTTTTTTTTTTTCAATTTTTTAGTGATTCAAAAAACCTTTCATTTTTTAATAAAGTTAGATGACATAGTTCTTAGTATTATTTTCTAGTTTACCCAACAATTAATCTTTTGATTAAAATCACGGGATAGATGTAACAAATCATGAATAAAATTTTTTTTATACACCTGTAACTTTATGGAATTTCGTCTATAATGATTGGTGAATCAATTCCAATTCTTCTTTGAATTGGTATTTTTGCTTATCTTCCTATCTTGCAAAAATGGAAACTTAGGTAAGTGCTTTATAAACATATGTAGAAAAATAATTTATTTCATTTAGTTCCTTCATGCCTACTCTAACTAGTTATTTCGGTTTTTTACTAGCTGCTTTAACTATAACCTCAGCTTTATTTATTGGTCTGAGCAAGATACGACTTATTTGAAATGACTAATTCATAAAAATAAATTTTATGTGGCATTTAAGGTATTGAATAGTTAATTAACCCTTACTTTGCCAATTCTTTATTATTATTATTGAGATTCATGCCAAGTCGGATTAATATTGAGGTATAGATATTACTCCTTTTTCTCCTTTCAAAGAAATTGAAATGATTGAAGTTTTTCTATTTGGAATCGTGTTAGGTCTAATTCCTATTACTTTGGCTGGATTATTCGTAACTGCATATTTACAATACAGACGTGGTGATCAATTGGACTTTTGATTAATTAACATCTCTTTTTTTGATTGACCTCCTCTTTTCTTTATTAATCCATAGGAGGTCAAATTCAGATTACTGTTGAAGTCTTTTCAGTCTAATTCAATCTAGGAAGATTGGAATCACGCTCTGTAGGATTTGAACCTACGACATCGGGTTTTGGAGACCCACGTTCTACCGAACTGAACTAAGAGCGTTTTTGTAATAGATAGATAAGACTGTAAGTAAAGAAAAGGATTCTTTTTGCAACCCCACTACATTTTGTATGTATATACTATACAATAGTCTTATAAAAATAAAATGTATGTCCAAAATCAATCCAGATCTCCTGTTACTGCTCAAATCAAAGGAGAAGTAATAGGTAGGGATGACAGGATTTGAACCTGTGACATTTTGTACCCAAAACAAACGCGCTACCAAGCTGCGCCACATCCCTTTAATTGGTCTACAGTGTAGTGTTATTGTAGAGAATTCCTCTCTTGTTTTCCACATCCTTAATTTCTTTTATTTTGATAGAAACAAATATTATTTTTCTATTTCTTCTTGTTGGTTTCATATATCCTATAATAATAGGAATAGTCCAAAACTTATATACATATGAAATATGGAACCTGCCATAAAACATAAAACTAAATGAATATTTTTCGTGAATGCTGGGGAAGAAAGGGATCCTTTATTTCTGTTTTAAGCAAAAGAAAATATTTTTTTTTTACCAACTCATTGTACATTTCAATGTGAATTCGAGATTCGGTGTACAATTTTAAGTAGCTCTTAACTACATATGCATCTAATCATATATGTATTACGATTATGTATTCCAATAAAGAAGGAGGTTTTTTAATGCGAGATTTTAAAACATATCTCTCTGTGGCACCGGTACTAAGTACTCTATGGTTCGGGGCTTTAGCAGGTCTGTTGATAGAGATTAATCGTTTTTTTCCAGATGCGTTAACATTCCCCTTTTTTTCATTCTAGGTATTAACATGGAAAGGAATAAAGAAGATTAGAGATACAATAAAATATCCGTGTGAATAAGCCAATCCCTTTTTCCCTTTTTAGAAAAAGAATATGGGAGGAAAGAGAAAGAAGAAAAGTAGATTCAACATTTGCAAAACTTGGATTGAAGTTTAAATTCAATTTGATAGAAAAATTTTTAAAATGGATAGGGGTGAAACCTACAAATTAGATCTAGGGAAAGAATATTATACAAGATACTGAAATGATGTACTAAGATTCTAAATAGAGTTTAGAAATCATTGTATTATATTATTTAATATTCTTTTATTGATTGCAGTGAAATCTGGATTTCAAATTAGTAACTTCTTTTTTTTTCCTGTTTTTGTTTCGGATCAAAAAAATGGAGGAGTTGAATAAATAAAAAAAGACAAAGGAGGTTCATGGCACAGGGTAAAGATGTTCGAGTAACGGTTATTTTAGAATGTACTAGTTGTATCCAAAAGGATATTAATAAGGAAAAGACATCAACGGGAATTTCCAGATATATTACTGAAAAGAATCGACACAATACGCTTAATCGATTGGAATTGAGAAAATTCTGTCCCTATTGTTATAAACATACAATTCACGGGGAGATAAAGAAATAGATTGAACCAAGCATTTGCACCTGCGTGTTCCCCTTCCATTCCAAGGAAGGGGAAAAATGACATGATACATGATATATAATATATATTATTACTTAATAAATAAAAAAAAAAAAAAAAATTGAATAAAAATAAACAAAGCAAATCCTATTTATTAATTCTAATTAATTTTAGATCTCACCAAAATAGGATTTTGCCAATAAGGAATAAACTAAACAACCCATGGATAAATCCAAGCGACCTTTTCTTAAATCGAAGCGATTTTTTCGGAGACGTTTGCCCCCGATCCAATCGGGGGATCGAATTGATTATAGAAACATGAGTTTAATTAGTCGATTTATTAGTGAACAAGGAAAAATATTATCTAGACGAGTGAATAGATTGACTTTAAAACAACAACGATTAATTACTATTGCTATAAAACAAGCTCGTATTTTATCTTCGTTACCTTTTCTTAATAATGAAAAACAATTTGAAAGAACTGAGTCGACCACTAGAACTCCTGGTCTTAGAGCCCGAAATAGATAGGCTTACTTTTTTTTTTTATTATTGAATCAAAATTCTAATCCGAACTCAAACAGAGATTGGTGTTTTGTTCAAAAAATACAAAAATGCAGATTTGATTATCGTATCTTTCGTAAGAGAAAAATCAGGTAACAGGTAAGCTGAGAAATCTTTTTTTATTGAACGTGTTCATTCATTTTGACTCCTTTATTATATTCATTTCTATTTTACCGTCCCGGAGAATGAACTCCGGGAAACTCTCTTTAAATTCTTTTGATGCATTGCTTTCAATTTACTTACTTTATGATCTCGTTGGAAATCATATAAAGACAATTCTTATTTAATATAGCTATTTGCGCAAGTATTTTACGATTAAGAAATACCCGTCTCTTATACAGATCATGTATTAATCTATTATAACTATTTGATACTCCCCTTTCGCGAATCACTCCGTTTATGCGAGCGATCCATAAACGACGAAAGTTTCTCTTTTGCCTACCTCTATCCCGATGAGCCGAAACCAAAGCTCTTATTTTCTGTTGAGTAATAGTTCGAGTAAGTCTTGAATGAGCCCCTCGAAAACTTGAGGCAAATAAACGAATTTTTGTTCTACGTCTCCGAGCAATATATCCTCGTCTAATTCTGGTCATTGTATAAATGCGATTTTGACGAATAACTAATGGATTTCCCTTCTTTCAGTTATTCTTTTTCACTTTCTTAGTCTATTAATAACAAAACGGATTTTCCGATGTATAAAAATGGAATTCCAATGGCTTTGGCTACTATAACCTTCCCGACCACAATTTTACTTTTTTCTAGGCATTTCACTTAATCTCGAAAAAAGAAATTGTATTCTATTAGCTATCAAAAACATAGTAAATGGAGAAAAAGAAATAGTGGGTTCCATCGTTTCTATGGTTACTTCTTAAACGGTAAGGTCTTCTCTATACACCGGAGCCTCTTATTTGATTTAATCAATCTTATTGGTCATTTTACTTGTACAGTTCACACTTTTTTAGCTCTACTCTACCCCTGAATTATCCAATAATAGATCTTTCACAATAAGATCTACCCATACAGTAACGGTATTTAATTAGGAAGATTAACTGGATAGTTGACCCTGTTAGTCCGTTCTTGCAAGAGTGGGAGTCTAATCTTTCTGTTTTTAAAATAGGATTTTCCCCGCTTAATGGATAACCGTTTGATACCAATGGGGAATTTTTTCTCATTTTAAATTGAGGTGATTGAATTTGCACCAATAGAAACCATAAATTTCATACACAATAGGGGATATGATAGATTTTTTTATTTTTCTTTTTAGATTTCATTTCGATAGTGAATAGAATTCTTCCATTTTATCCTATTCATCGATACGGGAAAAATAGTTTTCTTTCTTTTGTCCCAGCCCATGATCTTAACGAGTCACACATACACCCTAGTACATGTTCCTCGACGCTGAGGGCATCCCCCGAGAGCGGGGGATTTCGTAACATTTCTGATTGGCTGTCTTGTTTTTCTAATAAGTTGTTTAATAGTTGGCATATTGAATCATATACATAATGGGTTGGTTTAGATCGATCCTAACCAGATAATTCTGAATTTTTTCAATATAAAATTCGGCTAAGATAAAATAGAAAATCGCGGATTTACGAGAAATCCATACTATTTTCAGCAACTGCTAGACTGCTACAAGATCAACAATTCCATAAGCTTGGGCTTCTGTTGCTGACATAAAAGCATCTCTTTCCATGTCTTCGGATACAACCCATAAAGGTTTGCCCGTTCTTTGTACATAAACCCTTGTGAGGGTTTCGCGCAGTTTCAGCAGTTCTTCCGCTTCCAGGATAAATTCTCCCGTTTGTGCTTCATAAAAAGAAGTAGCAGGTTGATGAATCATTACCCTGATGATATAACAGAATAAAAAGTTCTTCTATCTCGCATGATGAAGAGAAAAGAAAAATAAAGGATAACA